TAGAAATTAAAAATAAAAAAAACTATTGAATTAGCACTACATATTTAATAAAGATAAATACAAAAAGGTATAGGCGTAAAAAAAATTCGGAGAGAAGTATAAAAAAATCTTGATTGGGTTTACGCAATCAATATAAGTAAAAAAGGTAAGCTTAAATCCCATGTTTTTTTTTATGAACAAATAAAATAAATAAAAAAAAGTTAAAGTTTCAACGAAAAACAAACCATTATTGAATTAGCGATAATGTAAAATTTGATATTTATAGATCCAACTATTTCATTCATTTATTTCATCACTTAATCTTTTTTCTATCTATCTGTCTTATATGAATTTATCTCACTAAAATAAAAAGAAATTTTTGTCGTTATAGACGACGACATCTTATGGTAGTAATAATAAATTGAGTAGGAATAGAGCAAAAGAGGGGGGGTTGTATAGAAAGGGTTATACAAAGTTATATACAAGTCACCCCCCCCCCTTTTTTTATTTATTGTATTTCATTAATTTAATGTAATCTGTTAATTAAGAGAAAGGTCCATAAAAACTCCCGCCTTCTTTGAAATGTCATGAACAGTTCCCGTAGGTTGAGCGCCCTTTTCAAGGAAATATAGAATAGCAGGAACATTTAAATAAGTTTGATTCTTTATCGGATCATAAAAACCCACTTTCCGAAGATCTCTTCCTTCTCTTCTGGATCGAACATCAATTGCAACGATTCGATAAACCGCCCATTGGGATAGATGTAGATGAATAATACCCCCCCTAGAAACGTATAAGAAGTTTTCTCCTCGTACGGCTCAAGAAAATTAGAAATTATTTCTATATATAGAATTTATAATTAATGTCAAATAGATCCATCAAATCATCAAATCAATTAAACTATGATTTAAGTACTTTTTCTTATTCTTGCCCGAAAAAGAAAAAAATCATTCGTATTCACATCCTCCTAACTCAAGTTGGATAACTCTCAAATAATCCAAAGGAAAACCTTTAGGCATTTCCTTTATTGAGCGGTCTTTAACCACACATTTTTTGTCTGTCTCCTTTATAATTTATTTTGATTCTTCATTATGATCTATTTTTTGAGACAACTGAAAACGGTATTTACTTGTTCCAGGATTCTTTATCGTTGCCTTGAATCGTTGGGTTTAGACATTACTTCGGTGATCTTTAATCATTTAAAAAAATGGCAGCAACATACCATTTTTGCAATTTCTTTCTATCAAAGAATCATACAAATGGTTGATTCCCATGTGATACACTTTTGATCGAAAGAGTTTTACCAATTCCAATAAATTTTCGTTATGAATTTTAAACTTGTTAGAATTGGATCCTTTCGATTTCTATATCGAAAATATACTTACGAAGTTGTTTCAACTTATTAATTAACACTAACCCTAGATCCATGTCCCTAAAAAATGAATCAATACTTTTTACTCGAGCTCCATCATGATCATGTACTATTTACATCGCAACCCTCAAAAAATGAGGTTTTTCCAGTGGAACAGAACAAACGATGTCGAGCCAAGAGCACCCTCATTCCTATATAATTAATATAAAAAAATGGTGGATGTAAGAATCCACAACCGACCATATCCTTCAAGTCGCACGTTGCTTTCTACCACATCGTTTTAAACGAAGTTTTACCATAACATTTCTCTAGTAGGTTGCTGTAACCAGTATGTAATTGATTCAATTATGAAATCATGAATAATCATTGGTTCGGTCGATACATAGTAATCTATACTTTTATGAATGGGTAGTTTCTGAAGAAGTCTCAACAAGAATTCAATTTACCCCATATAATATATCTATTTTTTTTTTTTAATTTAATGGGGTGGGGAATAAAGACTGATGTAAGGGAGGATTGGGGTTGTTATTATTTTTGATAAATCATAATCGAAAGAAAAGAACTAGGAGATCCCCATATCTATCATATAGACTAAACAAATGTTTCTGAAAGTAATTATCGAAATAAAATAAAGTTTTCAATGAAATAGAACGATAACAAGACATACATATAAGCATTTCCTCATTTTCTGCGTAGTTTATTTGACCTGAAAAATTCAATAATCTTTCTGCAATTTTTACCTAAGGTAATGTAATAAGGTAAAGTGAATAAGATAATAGATTTTGTCTCAATTGTTACATAGATTTACAATTATTCATTAGAATTAGAGAAACCACAAAATACTTAAAAACGAGGTTCAAAGAAAATACATATGTTATGTATGTAACTTGATTGTTTTTTAATGATACTCGGACAGACGCAGACATTGAAATTGGTATTTTTTTTTTTCGTTGACGATTAACTCCTATCTACTCCGTCAATTCTATGAAGATGATGAATCATAAATCAAAAAAGAATCCTATATTATATGTAGTTTAGGGAGTGCTAGACTATTTTGTATAAATGCAAGTTAAAACAAGTCCAGATTAAGTCATTGCTCCTATTTTTTTTTTACTTTAAACCAGTTAATCCTATTGATTATTGATTGAAGTTAATTAGTACCCCAATATCAAACGAACACCCGCGTTTATAATTTAGAAATCCACAGAAAATCAATAATCAGACTGCACCACCATTTAAAGTTAAAGTATAGGGAAAAAAGAAAGAGAGGCTTTCGCATTTATATTTAGAATGCATCATTGAAAATTCCAATGGATATAAGAAGTAAGGCTTTTTTTTTTTATGAGTAACTAATTGAAATATGAAAGGTATGGACATAGAATGAAAAGCCCGTCCCCGGATCTTTTTTTTATATTATAATCTTATATTAATATTATATTATAATAAAAACTCTTTTCTTTTAATCTATGTTCCCATCTTACTTGGATACAAATAGATTCAATTACATCTGTGTATTATTTGGTGTTATTTGAACACGATTAAATTTGTGAAAAAGATATAATTCAGATAAGAATTAATCATTATAAGAAAAAAGAATCATATTCTATCCAATATTATTATACTCTTAATAAAAAAAAAAAGACAATCTTTTATTCTGATATAAAATCGGTATTATGATACGATATATATAATCCGATATGATATATATAATAGGTATGCTCTGGGACGGAAGGATTCGAACCTCCGAATACCGGGACCAAAACCCGTTGCCTTACCACTTGGCCACGCCCCATTTTATATTTATATTCGACATTAATAAACACTAATATTCTTATTAGTTGTTCGTCAATTATAGTCTAAATATCTATAGAATAGATTGTTACTAGGATTTTGATACATTTAGATATAGTAGATAGAGAATTAAACGAAATTTATTGATCAAATTTATTGATCATTACATATAATTCAATTAAGATATTGTATGAAAGTATGATTTCTTCTATTCTCTTTTAATTTGAGAATTGAAGTATTTTTGGTTGAGTTAGTTCAAATCAAAGAAAAGTTTTTTGGTCTACCTTATTTTTTTTTTTTAATTTTTACTCATTTTTTTATATAACTTAAACTTAAAAAAAAAAAATAACATTATATTATTAAATTTATTAAATTATTAATTTTATATTATTAATAACAATAACTCATATTAATAACTCAATCAAAATAAATACAATTATCTTCAAGAACAAAACAAAAAAACAAAACGTTTGTTATGCTTAATATCTTTAGTTTGATCTGTATCTGGTTTAATTCTACTCTTTCTTCAAATAGTTTTTTCTTCGCCAAATTGCCTGAAGCCTACGCTTTTTTGAATCCAATCGTAGATTTTATGCCAGTAATACCTGTGCTATTTTTTCTCTTAGCTTTTGTTTGGCAAGCTGCTGTAAGTTTTCGATGAGATTTTGAATACTGTCCTAGAAAAATTCATGATTTATTATAAAAAAAAGATTCTAACAATTGATAAGATCAGATAAGTCTTATAGTATAAAGCTTCAATTCAAATATTGAAATTCTTGTATCGCCACGATAAGTCTGGAGATCACCCCATTTGCTAATTCGGACCCTTTTTTTACATTGAAAGAACCTATTAGAGTCCCCCACAATTAGATATAGTGGGTATGCAAAAAATTTTGTTAATGAAAGACTTGACTCATATTACATTACAAATGAATTTATGAAAATTCTTTTCTATTTCTTCTATTTCTAGCTTTATAAAAACCATTTTTGGTGTCAAAATGAGGTATATGTGGTATAAAAATGGAGAATCTATTCTCTTTTTTTCCAAAAAAATGATCTTGGAGATTGTGTAATGCTTACTCTCAAACTATTTGTTTACACAGTAGTGATATTCTTTGTTTCTCTCTTTATCTTCGGATTCCTATCTAATGATCCAGGACGTAATCCTGGACGTGAAGAATAAAAAATAAAGTTTTTGTTTTCCTTGCTCGATTTTTAAATGTTCTTAGGATTTTATCTATTCCACATCTTTAACTATTAAATAAAAAAAAAGACTCGTCGAAATTGAAAGAGAAATAAAAAATACCACGTCATTAACAAAAGCGGAAAGAGAGGGATTCGAACCCTCGGTACGAAAAACCCGTACAACGGATTAGCAATCCGACGCTTTAGTCCACTCAGCCATCTCCCCCAATCGAAAAAGGATAATTACTATGTTACATTACACAAAAAGTAAGGTTTGAAAAAAGAGTCTTTCTTTCTTTTATACCTCTTATTTTTATTTTTTATATTATTTTTATTATATATAATTATATAGTATCTAGACATATAAAATATAAAAAATATTAAAAAATATAGAAATTAAAAGTAATTCCATTGAGATAAAGTAAGGGCTCGAAAGAGATATCTCCAATCTACTATTCCAATGAATATAAATTATAATTCTATAATTATATATTATAAGTAATAAATTATATATTATAAGTAATAAATTATATATTACTACTATATAAACTATATAATTTAATATATAATAAAAGTACCTCTTTGATTTCGTCTCCAAGAGCTTTTTTTAATTCCACAGCCCGGCCTGGTCAGTACCTCGCTGGGCCTTTTTTGTTCCAATGAATCGTAGAAA